ACAACGACAAGGTCTACGCGACGTGAATTAGCCGTGAATGAAATCAAACCTTTCACAGGAATCTTTCACAAAGACTATAATCCACTAATCAGAATGGTTCATTATTAGACCTAGACCACTGTATTTGATTCTCCAAATACATCATTATTGTATACTCTTTCCTATGTATGGCGCAACCCAATCTCAGTTTTTCTTGTAATCCCTTCCTTTTTTGAATCGAACTATCTAACTAATAAGAAATTCACTCTTGACAGTGATCTATGTTGTAGATGTAAATCCTAGATGTGAAACTATCTGGAATTCGTTCATGAAAAGGTAAGGTAAAAAAAGAATAAGCGGAAATTTAGATACTGAAATCAGAACCAATGGCCACTGCGATAGAAGCGATAGAAATACTGAATCAGAAATAGAGTTCGGGTTCGAATTCCATAGATAATATGGATGGGATTGCTTAGAATGATCGAGAAATGAAACACTTCCTCAGGCATGATTCTTCTCCATCTACTTGATATTTTGAAAATAGGTTGGGGTTGGTTGAACTTTTAAATTCACGCATTGAATGAGTAAACAATGGAATTCGGTTGGCTGCAACCATCAAAATGAAGTACTAACTCTCATTTCTTTTTGCCTTAACCAATCCACTTGCTCTCGCTCGTGCTATCGAACATTTTTTTTTTTTTTATTTTTATTTCGACCGATTTCACTTGTTTATGGTTATGAAAATCAATCCTACTACTTCCGGTCCTGAAGTTTCCACACTTGAAGAGAAAAAACCGGGGCGTATCGCTCAAATCATTGGTCCGGTACTGGATGTATTCTTTCCCCCAGGCAAGATGCCTAATATTTACACCGCTTTGGTAGTGAAGGGTCAAGATACTGCCGGCCAGCAAATTAATGTTACTTGTGAGGTACAACAATTATTAGGAAATAATCGAGTGAGAGCTGTAGCTATGAGTGCTACAGATGGTCTGATGAGAGGAATGGATGTGATTGACACGGGAGCTCCTCTAAGTGTTCCAGTCGGTAGATCGACTCTCGGACGAATTTTCAACGTTCTTGGAGAACCTGTTGATAATTTAGGTCCTGTAGATACTCGAAAAACATCTCCGATTCATAGATCCGCGCCCGCCTTTATAGAATTAGATACCAAATTATCCATTTTTGAAACCGGGATTAAAGTAGTGGATCTTTTAGCGCCTTATCGTCGTGGGGGTAAAATAGGACTCTTCGGTGGAGCGGGAGTGGGTAAAACAGTACTCATCATGGAATTGATCAACAACATTGCCAAAGCTCACGGGGGTGTATCTGTATTTGGCGGAGTAGGCGAACGTACTCGTGAAGGGAATGATCTTTACATGGAAATGAAAGAGTCTGGAGTGATTAATGAACAAAATATTGCAGAATCAAAAGTAGCTCTAGTCTATGGGCAGATGAATGAACCGCCGGGAGCTCGTATGAGGGTTGGTTTAACTGCCCTAACCATGGCGGAATATTTCCGGGATGTTAATAAACAAAACGTCCTTTTATTTATCGACAATATTTTTCGTTTTGTACAAGCAGGATCTGAAGTATCCGCCTTATTGGGCAGAATGCCTTCTGCTGTGGGTTATCAACCTACCCTTAGTACAGAAATGGGTTCTTTGCAAGAAAGAATTACTTCTACAAAAAAGGGATCCATAACTTCTATTCAAGCAGTTTATGTACCTGCAGACGATTTAACTGACCCCGCCCCTGCTACGACATTTGCACATTTAGATGCGACTACCGTACTCTCAAGAGGACTCGCTGCCAAAGGGATCTATCCAGCAGTAGATCCTTTAGATTCCACGTCAACTATGCTACAACCTCGGATTGTTGGTGAGGAACATTATGAAACTGCGCAAAGAGTTAAGCAAACTTCACAACGTTATAAAGAACTTCAGGACATTATAGCTATCCTTGGGTTGGACGAATTGTCGGAAGAGGATCGTTTAACCGTAGCAAGAGCACGAAAAATGGAACGTTTCTTATCACAACCCTTCTTCGTAGCAGAAGTATTTACCGGTTCTCCAGGGAAATATGTTGGTCTAGCAGAAACAATTAGGGGGTTTCAACTGATCCTTTCCGGAGAATTAGATGGTCTTCCTGAGCAGGCCTTTTATTTGGTAGGTACCATCGATGAAGCTACCGCGAAAGCTCTGAACTTAGAAGTGGAGAGCCAGAAATGACTTTGAATCTTTGTGTATTGACTCCTAATCAAATTGTTTGGGATACAGAAGTGAAAGAAATCATTTTATCTACTAATAGTGGCCAAATTGGTGTATTACCAAATCACGCCCCTATTGCTACAGCTCTAGATATAGGTATTTTGAAAATATGTCTTAACGACCAATGGGTAAAAATAGCTCTCATGGGTGGTTTCGCTAGAATAGGCAATAATGAGATCACCATTTTAGTAAATGATGCGGAAAAGGATAGTGACATTGATCCACAAGAAGCTCAGCAAACTCTTGAAATAACTGAAGCTAACTTGAGTCGAGCTGAAGGCAAGAGACAAACAATTGAGGCAAATTTAGCTGTCAGACGAGCTCGGACACGGGTTGAGGCTCTCGATGTTATTTCATAGCTCCTTGGTACGCCCAAATAATCCAAAGAAGTTCCGTTTATCCGACGGATTTGGATTCTGCCCATTGACTCCCCTAAAATGGAATGGTAATCTGGTCCAACCAAAAAAGAACTAGAATCCGAGGAGTGGGGGGGAATAAATAAAAAATATGGTGGGTAGCAAAACTTATTAGATACCAGTGCCTCCGGTATCTAATAAGTTCTACCTACTATTGGATTTGAACCAATGACTCTCGCCGTATGAAAGCAATACTCTAACCACTGGGTTAAGTAGGTCATTTATCATCACAAAGAAAAACAAAAGGGACCCATCATATCAATGGATTTATTATAGATGGAATCATATTTCTACGCAATAGCAATCCTTGGCATGGCAGGAAACGGATCCGAAGCTATCATGTGGGATATTCATCTTGACAAGAAATTCTTTACATGCTAAAATGTAACACAAGAGCTATAGCTCAGTTAGGTAGAGCACCTCGTTTACACGCGCGCCAATGTTTTTCAGGGGAGTCCACCCTGCAATCAACAGAATTGATCTTATGGATAAATCTGGGTCTTCCTCTATGGATTCGAGGAAACAAGAGAACAAGAGCCTGACTTTTGATTTGGGCCAATTTGGGTGCCAAGTTAGGCTACAAATGGAACCCAACGTTGATTTCATATTTGATAAGGTAAATATCCCGTCCATTCAATGCTAGGCATAATGAGTATAAAGCCTCAAACTAATATCTTTTCATCCTATGAACTTTAAGGTGTATAAAGTTTCATATTTGACTCTTTGAGTGGAGCTGATACAGTTCGAATCATTTCGATAAGAAAAAGTTCGATCTGTTTTACTGAGAAAGTCTACAGTTCGAATCTGTATAGCCCTAATTATTCGTTTTTTAGTGAAAATGAAAAAAAAACGATTCACATATGAGATGAGAGGGTAGCCCATACCCTCTTTTGCTTTAACAGTTTTTTTAGGTCGTGTAATGAACCCGAAGTTATTTAGTTTCCCGGCTCAACACCAATGTCCCTTTGGTGAGAATTGGGTTAATTCCAGTCCCAAAATATCCTGTTTCTAACACCGTCAAAACACCAGGCATCAAAAATGGAAGAATCAAAGAAGAGGTTTTTTTGACTTGATAAGTCGTTTTTCCCTCTTCTAACAAGCAAACAATTGCTTGAGTTGTCTTGTTTCGATTCGACACTATCGATGCATAGTGATAACGACTTACCCGTAACGGGAACATAATGATTATATCAAGTAGGGTCTTAAATCCGTTATCCATAATACGAAAAAAAGTTCGAGAATAAAAAATAAAAATGTTTATTCAATCCTATAGAATAGAATAGTCGAATATTGAGAGTGAAAATCAGCTTGATCCCTAACAGATACCAACATAACCTAAAAAAATACAAAACATTTTTCAGTTGGTTTTTTGAGGTCTTGGAATTAACTCACAGTTCTTAAAACATCCCTTTTTTGAAATATCCTAAACAATTCTGAATTTCTAGGAATTGAAACCTAGAAATTCAAAATGAAAATTTGAAACTGAAATAGATACTCACATAGAAAAATACAAAACATTTTTCAGTTGGTTTTTTGAGGTCTTGAAATTAACTCACAGTTTTTGAAACATCCCTTTGTTTATCCTTCGACTAAACGTCAGGAGTTGCATTATCCTTATCTTCATCCTTTTCGTATTCGTAAGACTCATTCTGGGAGATCGTAAAACTTGACATACTTGTCTCTGTAGAAGAGTTTTTGTAAAGTTCTATCCAATTACCTGATATAGATATAAATTTATCTTCATCTTCAACTTGGGTAAATTTAAGCGGATTTCGTTGATGGATTTCTTCCATCAACGCTATCTCTTGCCGCAAGTGGGCAATTGCAAGTTCATTATGTTCTAAGGTTACCCGAGAATTCTGTAGAAGAAAGTGTTCTATCTCCCAAATGACTTCCCCTTTTAATTCGTGATTGGTCGAAATAATGGACCGAAGATCCCGGTTAAATTGTTTCAATTGAGAAGTAACATAAGCTTCATTAGATTCATGAAGTGCAACATCAAACCTTTTTCGTTCAATTTCAATAGAAAGGTCCTGAAAATAGGTCTCGATTGTGTGTTGTGCCTCAGAATTCATATATTGATATGAATACTCCTCTCTGCGGTCTAATTCAAATAATAATTGGGAGAATATTCTGATATCCGTTTCCACGTCTTGCTGCAACCATTCCCTTTGATTTGTACTTTCTTCAAGTTTGGCTTGAAATCCTTCAAATTGACGAATTTTTTTGAATAAGTGCCTTGTCCCGGATCTTAGTCCAGAATAAACGGGCAAGGTTGTATCCCCTTCCGGGGCCTCGTAAGAGGGATTATTGTAGCTCGCACACTCAGGCATCTCCGGAACGTCTGTTCCGTAAACATCCACCCAATTTTGCGAGAACAATGTTAGAATACCATAAATTCTGGAATTCAACTTTTTTCCCTCTTCGAGAAATTGGTTTAAAAGGTTTTTCTTGCGAAGAATTACAAGATCCAAAGATTCCTCGGCAATTGCGGAGAAATTTGAGGATTCGTTAGAATCACTATCACTACAAACATCTGAAAGATCGAGCGATTCGCTCAAATCTGACAGACCAATCGTGGATTCGACTTGTTCAGTTTGGGAAGGGGATTCGTTAGAATCATTATCACTAAAAACATCTGAAAGATCGAGCGATTCGCTCAAATTTGTGATGTCCGAATTTTGTTCCAATTCGGAAACAATGGCAATGGTTTGCCTTGGAATGTTTAAATTTGACACTCCCGATCGGCACCACGCCAATACGATAGGATACAGCACCACGCCCGTAACAATTTTCGGTACAATCTTCTGAAAGAAGTACCGAACAATATTAACACCTGTCATTCTTAAGTCCTCTATTTGTCTATAGATTCTAAGAAATGGTTAATGATACAATAATCCAGGAATTGTGGAATTGTTTAGATTCTGTCTCGATGAAAATTGAAACAGAAACCCACATACAAAAATACAAAACATTTTTCTTTTGGTTTTTTTAGATCATGGAATTAAGAATTAACCCGAAGTTCGTTAAACATCCCTTTTTTTGAAATATCGTGAACAATTCCTGTGGGTCTAGCTCCCCTTTCGAGGAAATATAGAATAGAAGGGACATTTGAATAGGTGTGATTCTTTTGCGGGTCGTAAAAACCCACTTTCCCGAGATCTCGTCCTTCTCTTCCAGCTCGAACATCAATAGCGACGATTCGATAGATGGCTCATTGGGATAGATATAGATGCACAATATCCCCCCCTAGAAACGTATAGGAGGTTTTCTCCTCGTACGGCTCGAGAAAGAATGATTTTAATTATATAGTTCCAAATCGAGCTCTCAAATTTTTTTATTCATTACTATACTATGCTTTGATTCGTTTTTTTTTCTTCCGTACCGAAAATCAAAAATCATCGGTCCTCATAACTCAAGTTGTCTAATTCTCAAAGAGCTATAAAGGCTCTAGACGTAACCATTTCATTTATTGAGCTGTCTCGAACCCTCTTTATTTGTCTTGTTTAGAATCCCTTTTGATTCCAAAAGTTAAGACAATTAAAAAAAGGTATTTTCTTGTTACGGGATCTTTTATCTTTGCTTTGAATCATTGGGTTTAGACATTACTTCGGGGATCTTTAATCATTTCAAAATGGCAGCAACATACCTTTTGCGATTTCTTTCTAGCGAAGAATCATACGAAAGGTGGATTCCCTTGTGATAGACTTATGATCGAAATCAAAATAGTTTTCTCAATTCCAACAAAAGTTTCAAGGAAATTTTGTTGAATTTGGATGTTTTCGATTTTGACACTATACTTACGAAGTTGTTCATACTTTTTGATTGACACTAACCCTAGACCCCCTTCCCTGAGAACTGAATAAAGTTATGCTCGAGTTCCATTAGCTATTCTTTACAACCCAGCAAAAAAAAAAGGGTTGGTCTAGTGAAATAGGATAAACTATGTCGAGCCAAGAAACATCTTTATTTTTATCAAAGATGATGGATGTGAGAATCCACAGACAATCATGTCCTTCAAGTCACACGTTGCTTTCTACCACAGCGCTTTAAGCGAAGTTTTACCATAACATCTCTCTTGTGTGAAACTCGGATGGAATTGATTCAATATGCAATCATGAATAGTCATTGGCTTAATAGGTCAATATCAATTTATACTTGATAATTTTCTATTTTCTCTATAAAATAAACATAAAATAAACAGGGAAACATTTCTATAATACAATAACTACAATTACCAGTAACTACAACTAGCACTTTTTTGTTTTAAACAAAAAAGTGCAGCAGTGCAGTTTGATTCGAAAAAAGAATTTCGAATCAAACTGCTCTGGGACGGAAGGATTCGAACCCTCGAATTTCGGGACCAAAACCCGTTGCCTTACCGCTTGGCCACGCCCCATTTAGGCTTTTATTTCATACTAAGAAACAATAATATTGTTTTGAGGTATTCGTCAATTTCCGCTCAAATCTCTATGAAATAGATTCGATTATTGCTAGGATTTTACACGTGTAGTTGTAGAATCCAACAGAATTTATTGATCATTACATAGAATTCAATTAAGATAATGTATGAAAGTATGATTCCTTCTACTCTTGTTTGAGCAGGGAAGGCTTTTTGATTGGGTGATTCAAAGAAAAATAAAGATTTTTGGTGTACCTTAATTACTTTACTTTTTTCCTTCTATCATATCAGTCAATCAAAATACAATTAAATAAAGAAGGAATTTTTTGTTATGCTGAATATCTTTAGTTTGATCTGTATCTGTCTTAATTCTGCCCTTCATTCAATTAGTTTTGTTTTCGCTAAATTGCCCGAGGCTTACGCTTTTTTGACTCCAATCGTAGATGTTATGCCAGTCATACCTGTGCTCTTTTTGCTCTTAGCCCTTGTTTGGCAAGCTGCTGTAAGTTTTCGATGATATTTTGACTCCTGTCTTACAAACATTCCTCCATTTTTAGGAGAAAAAAGATTCTACGAATTGATAAGCTACGATAAGTCTTACTTTAGGAACCCTCGATTCACACATAGAAATTTTGTGACCGCTTATTCCTCATTCTTGCCTTCTACTTCCAGTGAGTAAGGACCCTAATAGTCTTAATTAGGGTCCCCTACAATATATCTATATATATATCGAGATGGGGCATGAAAGATAATTTTGGTGAAAGAATCTTATTACAAATGCATTTCTGAGAATGACTTTCTTTTGTAGAAAGCACTTCATTTCTTGGTGTCAAACAAAATAGGATATGCGGTCTAAAAATAGATAATCTATTCTCTCTTTTTCCAAAAATGATCTTGGAGATTTTGTAATGCTTACTCTCAAACTTTTCGTTTACACAGTAGTGATATTCTTTGTTTCTCTCTTCATTTTCGGATTCCTCTCTAATGATCCAGGACGTAATCCTGGGCGTGAGGAATAAAAAAGACGGTTTTTATTTTCTTTACTCGAGTTCCGAATTTTGTTATGATTTTCTCTATTCTAGACATTGAACTATGATAAAATCATAGAAAATGGTTCGGTTTTTGATTTCGAAAGGTAAATATCAAATCATCAGAGGAAACGGAAAGAGAGGGATTCGAACCCTCGGTACGAATAAGTCGTACAACAGATTAGCAATCCGCCGCTTTCGTCCACTCAGCCATCTCTCCCACTTGAAAAAGGAGAATTACCCTGGTATGATTATGCATGAACTAAAATAAAAAAGAAAGACTTTTTTATTCTAGACTATAAGAGACTCATTAGATCCGAATTTAGATAGAGATCTATTTGATTAGTAATTCCATTCAAATTCCATTTCGATTTTCGATACCTAGGATATTTCCCATAGAAAAAAGGAAAGAACCTTTCTTTCGTCTGAAATATTTTTTGCTCCCCCAGCCTGGCTAGGTACTGACCAGGCCAGGCCATTTCTTTCTTGTTTTATTCCTATAGATCCAGTGATTTATTGGATTTGAAAAAAACTTGTTATTGAAGTGAAGCAACAACAATTGGAATAGAAAATAACGGGGTATTTCTGCTCCTCTGATAGATGATAGAAGTGTCATTTCTGATTATTTATTCTTTCTTTTCCCTTTCTCGGTTTGTACAAAAAGAAAAAAGGTCTCATCATACTTAATACTTAGCCTACTAAATTACTATAAGAAACGTATTTATACTATAATTCAAACTGAGTTATTTCTTCAAGGGGCAAACTTTATTTGAACTCCCGAATCCACAAAAAAAATACTAAGATTTTCTTCTTGTTTACTGATCCAATTGCTTGGCCTGAATTCAGAAAATCGAGTAATTAAATCAAATAAATAGGGAAAAGCCTGTCTTCAAAAAAAGAGAAGACTCACACTCTCCCTCTTTTTTGAGAAAAACTGTCTTTGCTTGAGAGTGAGAGAATGGAAAAGTTGAAAATAGATAATAGACTGCTACGAATTCTTACACAATTTCTTTTTTTATTAGTAAAAATGGAAAGAAACCCTATTTTCCTATCTCATCAAGCTCTCCCGGCGAAACGCGCCAACACGCAAATTTCGTGATTCTGTTCTGATCCTATTTTGATTACGCGAAATTCTTTTGTTCGACAAAGGGCCCATTTCTAGACAATAATCACATTGTAGCGGGTATAGTTTAGTGGTAAAAGTGTGATTCGTTCTATTAACAGCTGAAGTAGTTAAGGGGTCTTTCAGTTGATAGATATTCTTAGTCAAAACTTTCTTTCTGAAAAGGAGTGAATCCTTTCCCTCTCAATGCCCGATTTGAGGAAGAATATACATTCTCGTGATTTCTATCCAAGGGTCAATTAGAAATTGAAAAGTTGGATTATGGAATCGCGAAGCATAATTTTTTTGTTGGATTAAGACTTCCAATTGAATGAGTATGAGTCAAGGGTCCATGGATGAAGATCAAAAAGTGTATTTCGAATCGTAACTAGATCTTCCATTTTTGGTTTGTTGTATAGAGAAGATTGAAGCGAAATAGCTATTAAATGATGACTTTGGTTTACTAGAGTCAACATATTGTTTCAGCTCGGTGGAAACACAATTCTTTTCCTAAGGATTCTCGCAAGTAGAAATAGAGAACGAAGTAACTAGAAGGATTTGTTAGAATTCCCCTCCTCTAGAGGGATCATCTATAAAGCGAGTTGTTTTGGACCCATTCAAAGGGAAAAGCCGACATAGGTGTTATGGGCCGCATTTTGTTCTTTTTTTCGTTTACGGCTTAGATCTGGAAACCTACCCATTTTCCATAAAGGAGCCGAATGAAACCAAAGTTTCATGTTCGGTTTTGAATTAGCGATGTTAAAAATGAGAAATCGACGTCGACTATAACCCCTAGCCTTCCAAGC